ACAGGAGATCGGGTCCAAGTGATCAAAAGAATAAGGGACGCTGGGCCATTTAGCTACATTCACTTCACGCCACTCACGGCTAAAGAAGTAAGGACCAAAGCGTAGATCATCGAGATTTGTGCTCTCGTCACGCTTTTAATTTGAACATTCACGATCTAACCGGTCAAAAACGATTTTTTCACATTCCTCGATTCTTCCCTTTCTCTTTCTTTCACTATTCCCACCTAGGTCCCCGGCTTTGGTTGCTTTACGGATGTATTTGCTTTCCCTAGCGTAGCGGATGGAGACTCACCTATCCTTCTTTTCTTAGTTTAGTAGAGCGTCTTGTCCCCTCTCCTAGCTCAATTATAGACTCTACTTGTTTGATTTGAAAGCTAACCAACCTATATTTTATGTTTATGGCCCTTATACCCTTCTAAATTCTAAAAATTAGAAAACGATATATAAATAAAATATATGTTTAGCCTATTATCACTTTACTGCAATTCATTAATAGGGTTTACTAATACAATTTTATCCTACTTTCTAACTTTAATACTGACAATAAGAAAATTTAAGCGTCTTTACTTTCTTTTTCTTGTTGGCTTGTCCGATAATGAACTTTCATCCCTTCGTTAACCATAGAAATTGTTTACTCGAGTGGATAGCTTGGCTGTGATGCACCTTCTCTATTAGAGTTGGGCTATCCAGTCACCCGATGCTCCAATCGATCTAGATCTAGGGAAGGCGATGATGATGATAGGGGATAACTTCTTTGCTAGCTACCAGCTAAAGGTGAGACTATCTACAACTCCTGAAAGAAGGCCAACTCACATTTAAAATATCCTTATAGCATAGCAGCCTCTAACGATCAAAAGATGCCGACTGCTACTAACAATTTTCATAAGATAAGAGGAGATTCCGGCATTACAAGAATGGCTTTTGTGCCAGGCCCTAATAAGGCAAGGTTTAGAATCCACATGGGGAACTAAACTAAAGGAAGTCTCTCATCTTCATGCCCGGATTAAGGCATTGTTTTTGTACGAGCAGTAAGAGTATAAGAAAGGACAACTGCTATTGCAGGCAATGCGCTGTTGAGGGAGCAATCAATCCGCCCAGTTGGAAGTATCCACAACCTATATTAGACTGCCCGCCCCGTGGTCGTCCTATCCAGATGATCCGTTCATCACTAGAGAGATCGATATGCAAGATGGAATGAGTGCCAGTGGCCTACCCAATCCGGGACAGTTATGTCCAGAAGTTGTCACAACTCTTTATGGCTTACTTACCGAAATAGGCCTCCTCCGAGGCGGGGCGATCAACCACTTCTCCTACACCGGAGCCTAGGGGAGCTGTAGGAGTCGTTTCCGGAGCGGAAGGTCAATATCTTTGTAGAGTAGGTATGGAGTCCCCTCTGCCTGCAGAGATTGCCTACTATCAAAATAAAAAGAAAGAGAAAGTAGGAGGCCAACGAGTTTGAATCAAGTAGCACCCTATAATATAAGGCGGACGGGAGGGGGACTTTGTCGAAATGAGTGGATCGCCCCGGCCGGCGGGGTCACCTCAATCCTACTCTACTAAACTAAGCTAAGTTATGCAGAATGGGCCTTATATTGACTCAACCAAAAAGAAAAGAGTTGGCAGTTATCTCATTTATTCTTTTTATTTCATCCCTTACTTATTATTGAATAATAACTTATTTCAGGATATATATTTAATAATAAAGATATGGGTGGTATACGAGCTACTAATCTATAAGTAATGAAAAAGCATTCCATTCGCCAACTTTATATCTTTGTTAAAAATGTATAAATACATAAAGTCAGAAGAAGAAGAGATAATCTCTTATACTATATATGTACCAGAGCAAAGATCGATTTTCGTGTGGGAATAGTGCTTACTTTACTGAAAGCTTAGTAACACCCTTTGCCATGTATTGCAGTTTCTTTTTCTTTTGTTAGTTACCGCCCCATGAATTCTTCAAAGCAGGCTATCTCCGACAAAGACGATGATGCCATGCCAGATCACACAAGGTGCGAAGCCTTGACTAATTCTGTAACATTGGGGCGTAGCTGCTATTTCACCGGGAGTGTAGGGCTCTTGTAGCTCCTTTGATTGATTAAGATGAAAACTTCACGATAGTATAGGCTAATGATTCCATTTTTGATAAACATGTGATTCGCATCTTGCTTTCAAAACAAAACATTTGCTATTGTAGCCGTAAATTTGGGTAGCCGATGGCCTGTGATAAGACTTGAATATGCAGCAAATGTCATTTTTAATGTATTGAAAGAAAAAAAAGAAAGAAAAAAGAAAGAAGAGGAAGAATCCAGCCCACTAGTAGTACTCATCCCAGTTTCTCTCCTTGTGGGTGAAGCAGGGAACGGAACAAGCAATCAAGTCAGCCAGGTCGGGGTCATTTCCTACCTAGCCTAAGAGTAGACTAAGAGCAATCCCTTAAATAGGATCTTCCATCCCTAAAAGCACATTCCCCTCCTCGCTCAGGAAAGTCAGAAATGGATAAAACTTCCTTGTCTTATTCTGATTCACTTGCAGAAAGCTCCCCAACAGTAGGAGCATCAATCCGATTTATCTAAATAGACGTCCATTTTGTCGATACAGTTTATGGAAATACGGGAATGGACATTTGAAAACATATGTCAGTTCCTTTGCCCGAGATTGGACAGTCAAAGAAAGGCTAACCCCGTCTTAAGTTCAGAACCATGCCTTTATCCTGCATTACATCGGTGTAAACTTCTGTTATTTGGCCTTTTTGCCCAACTCTTAGGACTTTTGCGATCGAGCAACCTATGAAGAGGTGCGGACTTTGAATAAAAGTAGTATAACATGTTATATGCATTTTATTCAGAAAATGAATATACGTTGTCTCCAACACTGCGTAGCTTCCATCACTTTGATGGGGGGGTGAGCATCATCGAGGGACGTTCCCCCCTACTACAAGGTCTTTGGGGGTATCCCCTCCACCTACTCATCATGGGGCAGAATCGGAACTTCCCCGAAGGAAATGTGGGTTCGTTCCTGAACCAAGGAGGCATTCGTCAGCGTAGGAAGGCCGACTACTTTAGGGGTAAGTAAGATTTCTTAATCACAGCTGCGGGGGGCTCCCCCGCACCTCCCGTTGACCTGCCTACCCTCGCACCTGCTCCTTTAATAAAGCAATTGCCCACTAATTCTCATCGCTGTCCTGAGCCTTTTTTTCATACTTATTAAAGGAATCCCGATCTGGGAAGAAAAGCTATTCTTCTTAGCAGTTGAAGAAGTGAATTGAATCACCCCCGGGTCCGAGAATACTAAGCAGACTTGAACTCCTCCCTTATAGTTATAGTAGCAATTCTGACAACAGATGCGGATTATGTAGCAAATGCCGCTGATGCGTAACACATTGAGTTGGACAGCTTTCCTTGGCTAGAATAGCTAATAGGCTAGCTTCCTTGCTAGCATGCCTTGTGGCGAACTCTAGACTGAGAATTTGTTGTATATAAAGAAAGCTTCTGCCCTCTTGTATGAGACAAGAAAGACTTACAAGATGGTTCCTTTAGGTGAGTTCGCGTAATCGTAAGTATCTTAGTGCAAACAATTCTCCGGGTGACTGGATCACCGGGCCAGGGGAACCTTTCTATCTAAAAGAAAGGGCTTCAAGGAGTCAAAGCTAAGACAGAGTAAGGTCGGACAATGCTTTCACACTTACGGGAGATGAGGGGGATCGCAGACTAACTACTTTAGCAGTTCGAAGGACCAACAGCTGTCCCTTCTTAAGCAATGACTCTTCAGAAGGGAGGGGGGCAGCAGTAGATTGATTAATTAGTAGCGGTAGATGGGAACTCTTTTTTCGATTCCGCTTCTTACCGGTACTGCTTCCGGGGATCAGTGCTGCTTGACTGCTTTCCTTTGCCTCTCGCTACGCCCCTTTCATTTGGGATTAGGGGATGTCAAGCTACGATTCAAGGAATTGGGCACTCACGAACCGAAATGCTGACAGGAAAACGAACCACTTTCTTGGTAGCTTGGAGAATGCTTTCTTTTAACTTTTAAATAGGCTGTTTTCGCTCTGTCCAATCGGTCTAATCCGATGGCATTCTTTCTTTCAATCCCACTCTTTCCCCGAAACAGAAACTGAAAGAGTGAACTTCCTGAGGTCACTGTCTCACACCACTGGCATTGAAGAAGTAGTGCTTTCTTCTTTGCTAAAGAGAATGCCAAACCTGCAAACATCAGGCATATTATAGCTCTTTACCTTCCTTTTGGACCAAATGAAAAGGAGCACCTTGCTTCACACCAGTAATCCACTATCTTCTGAAAGACCTATTTCAGATTGAAAGACGAGTAAGAGGGATAGCCGTCTCTCTCCTTTCCCTTATGCTAGAGCCAAGTCATTATTGAGACTGATTTTGCAATTTTATGACATGGGCCTCCGGAAAAAGTGCTATCCATTCAATGCCAGTGCTCTGTCTAGTCGCTCCATAGTGTTAGCCATTCCTTTGCGCCCATTGTTCCAAGTCAGAGAAAGGCTACTCGACATCTTTCAGTCGAGTTTCTTTCCGATCCTCGCCTGTGTAGAAAGGTTCAAATATGGTCTCTTTTGTATAAGACGTCCTGGTACCCATGATGTAAGTAGAGGCTGAAAATGAATTTTGGTTTAAAATGCTTTCCCATGATTCTTTTTCTTTGTGTTTTCCGAGGGGAAAGATTTTGTAAAGGGAATGATGAAAGAGGCTTGGTATTCAGTATCAAGAACTCCCGAAGCCACCTTCGAAGGTAAAGTAAGGCCTTCTTTAGTTGTGCTGGCTTAGTGAGCTTCTCCATTTCTGTTGTGAAAGGTGTCTTGCCGCGTATGAATTGACCGATTGGCATTTCATTTCTTTAGACGCTAGTGCGGAACAGTAGAGTAGTGCGTTCTTTCTTTAAGCCGGTAAGGTAATCTGTCGGTGTCAGATCCATGTCGAAACGAATACGTAAAAGGAGAGACCGTAACTTACTCGAAAGGGAGTCCCACCTAACAGTATGCTTAGCTTCAAGTGGAATATTTTTTATAAAAAGCAGCGACCAGGGCACTGGAGTCTCCCGAGCCTTGGAACCGTTTTACTCTTTGTAGGTTAGGGGATAAGTTTCCATAAGGGAACCCCTTCAGTAGAGGATGGGCATCAAGACAAGGCTATACAAGACTAGACCAGCCCCGCCCCTGACGAGCTTATTCGATTATATCTTTCCCTGTAAGAAAAGGACCTTAGCTACTCCGAAAAAATTTTAGACTTTGTGCCCACCTACTTTTAAGCGCATCGCGCGAGCAGATCGAGACGGTCCCATCCCAACTGGTAAAGTCAAATCATAGGCCTATTCAGCCTTGCCAGCACAACCAAGCTAATCTAGAAAGTTAGAAGTTACGATTTCACTAAAGCTGGGCTAGGTGTTCTTCCCTAGCCCAGCTTTCTTTCCAAGCCATTAATAACTGCCAGATTTTCCATAGGCCCGGCTATGATGAGGCAGAGCCTACCGAAGGGGCCTTTTTTTTCAAGCCCTTTGCTTTGAGTAGGTCTTACTGTAAAATAAGCATACGAACGACCTCCTTCTCAACCAATCTGACTAGGGAGCGATTAGGGCCTACCTTTTTTAGTCTTGTCAAGCTCTTCGAACCCCTTTACTTAAGTAAATTATGAAACCGGCCAGGCCCTAGAGAGAAATAAGTACCTTCCGTTGGGGGCATTCAACTATGTAGTAAAAAATTCCTTCTGCCGGGGAACCCGCCTGTGGGTAGGAAGAGCCCAGCAATGGACGGATCCCAATCGAGAAAGTTTCCTTTCAAACTACTAGTGGGGGAAGGTCTTTAGAAAGATCTTTGTCTACTGCCTCTTCGACCATAGCTTTCTACAGCTTTCGATCAAAGTGTCCAGCTATAAAATAGGAAGCGACCCGTGTGAACGAATCTGATGCTTCAAGCTTTGAAGGAAGAAGTCTTCGCCTATCAACTTTCATTCCCAAGGAAGTCTGATCCTGCTCTTCTCCCTCTTTGAAACTGGCTAATCAAAGGGGGGGTATGTTAGTCAAATAGAGGGGTCTCACGAGAGCGTAGTCCACGGCTGTAGCCTTAAGCGTCTAAGGGCTGTCATTCTTGTATTGGGCGAACTATAGTGTTAAATAGCGCCGTTTAGTGGCGTGCAGGGAGTAGTCGTCTTGTTGCTGGTAGGTGCGACTATGTGAGTTGACAACAATAGACTGCGGTATGTGTGAGTAAAGATTTTCCTTAGTGATGCGAAGGAGCAATTGGAGTTACTTCAGACTGGCTTCCTCCCATATACCCCCGCTAACTGTGCTTGCTTATGCTTGTTTTGAGTACGCTTTACTTTGTCTGGGTTCGTCTAGCTTTGCATTGCTTGCCTTGGACTCAGCCCAGCCTTGCATCCCCTCTTTAAAGCTCCTTTCACCCTGGTCCCATTTTTGTCATTTACTGAGCCTTTTTGATAAATGTAAATACTTACTCGGTATATGAGATAGAAAGTCTTTCGGTTTCAAATGTCCTTTTCGAGTTCAATCGTCGTTTTAATTCAATTGCTGCTAAGCGCTATATTCGCATGACTGAATCGAATTGCGAATGCTTTCTCAGGAGTGAGATCTTGTTTTAATCATTTTTCCAAACTATTCGAATGAAATGAGTTAGGCGGCAAAGCAACTAAGTTAAGGGCAAGCGGAGGCAGCTTCTTCGTGCTATGCTATAAGTGGGCGGCTTGCCCCTAGACCATAGAATAGAGACAACGGTGCTGCTTCGGACTAGGTAAGGTGTCGAACCTCATGTTTTCGATCTCAGTAGCTTCATCTTCTGGATTTGGTAAAAAAGAAACTAAACCCGCTAGCTCTCGCTTCATCTGATGCTTCATAAGTTTTAGATTTGAAAAAGCCCTCCTTCCTAAACAAGTCAAAAGACTCAGAATCGGGATCACGGTTGTTGGAACTCTTCCCCTCTTCAGCCTCTGTTTCGGCGGATGATTCGGATTCCGCGGATGCGGATTACTAAGCCGCGAGATCTCAGGATTTAGCTAGATAAGACTTTTTACACCTTGGGGAAAGCCCATACGGGAAAACGAGACCCTTTCATAAGGAAAGAATTCTTGTTGCTTCAAAAAAGATCTGGCGAAGAGCACCAGTGAAGTGAGGCACGAAAGGCTTTAAAGAGCTCACGCGGATTATGCCTACCTTGGCTACTGGCGAAGATGGAGTCAATTTACTTAACCAAAGCCATACCTGACTGACTTAGGAAGCGGCTTTTTCTTAGCCTTTCCACCTTCTGCCCGAGCCAACAGCCCGACCCTTTCATGGAGGAAGGACTGACTGAACTGAGTATGAAGTAGGTCGTCGAAAGAGGCCTAATAAGACTCCTTCTTCTAGGATGGCGGAATAAGACTAGTTCTTCTAGGATTTTGCCTAGTTAATACAGAAAGCAAAGTCTCCTTTCCTTCAATGGACAAGAAAGCAAAGGCTCGATACCTTCTATTTCCTTCTAGTCTAGCAGCATCCTTGGGCACTCATCAAGTACTCCAACTCTACTAGCTCTCGATCGAGAAAATGAAGATTGAAAGATCTGCTCTTCTTCTCTTACGCAAATACCACTGATCCAATCTCTCTTACCTATGCTATTTCAGCATTCAATGTCGGCTAAGCATGAAATGCTAAATCGCTTTCTCTTGGGCTTAGCCCTTTCTTAAAGGTATGAAGAGATTCTGGGGTATCTGATTACCTACTATAAAAGCTACGTGCAAAACCACGTTTGTGGCAGGTACAGGAGGTGACTGGGAACTTCTTCAGCCGAGTTTTGTCAACTGGAGCTTCGGTGCCCTTACTTTACTCTATGATCGAGTCACTTCCCTTCTCTCTTTATTAGTTACTAAGGAGGCTAAATGAGTAAATAAATTCCTTCCTAGTCTTTGACTACCTTGTATCAATTTATGAATATTAGGCAGTATCAACAAATAGAGAAGTGATACTAAACGAATGTCTTTACTTCGCGCCTTCTTTCCCTTCTTTTCTTGTTCCCCACCTTTAATATACAGATAAAGCCGCGCTGAACCTCTTCTTTCTCCCCTTCTTGACTTACGTCTTGGTCGACTAAACCCCCTTTTGAGGGCGTTCTTGGTGGTACATCCAAATCCGATTCACATTCAGAACTTATAGCAGTCGACGCTCAATTCTGATAGCGAAAATCGCATTTCCTGCCCCCTGACGTACTTTGACCCAACAGAATGGCAAAACGGCTAAATTACGCGTGTTTGTTTCTTTACAGAGATGCTTAGGGGTTCTAGCATATAACTTAAAGGAGATCAACCCTCATTTTCTTGTTTCCTCGCCAAAAAGGTGGGTTTGGCCTTCTCGCCTAATAGAGTAAGGAACCCCTCTTTCTCTTCCATGCACCGGGCCAAACTCCCTTCTCTTGGGCAAGCCTCTGCTTTGGCTACCTCTTTTAGGCTAACTCTACTCTATGAGATTTGCATGGGAAAGCCTGTCAAAGGCTAAGTCTCTCTTCCTAGCTCTTTGGCTAATCGGCTAACTCTTTGAGACTAGGAATGCTCTATGGGAATGCCTGTCAAAGGCAAATTCTTAGGCCAAGTCTGTCTTTCTAGCTCCCTCTACTCGACTGGGAATGGGCTCAGTCTCTACGGCACGGCTAAGCATATCATATAGAGAAATGGGAAAGCCTCTCTTTGGCTAACTCTCTCTTCTTAGCCAGGTTTCTTTTTCTTCTATGAAATTTGTATGGGAAAGCCTGCTCTTTTGGCTGGAAAGCCTGCCATATCTAATCAAAGGCTAATCGTCTACTCTATGAGATCTGCTCTTAGGGCATTGGCTAATCGTCTTCGTCTCTCTTCGAACTCTTAGAGACTGGGCAAGCCTCTCTTTGGCTAAGTGTTTCAGTCTCTTTTGCTAACAACCGACGTTCTCTGTTTCGGAATCATGGTCAGAAACGACGTAGGTATACAATTTCTTAGAGTACTCTTGCTTGCTTTGACTAGCTCTACTCTATGAGGGCTACCCCTCTAGGGCATTTGCTATCTCTTCGTCTACCTCTTAGTCTTAGGGCCTCTTGGGACTACTATGCCTACTCTGGCTAATCGGCTAATCGGGTAACTCTCTCTTCTTAGCCAGGTTTCTTTTTCTTCTTGGTTTCTCTCTTCTTCCGCTTATTCATCTTCTTTGGCGGATACATATATAGAGTAGGCATGGCAGGAAAGCCAGTAAAAGCAGCAAGCTAATTCCCAATTCCACTCCTTCAATTCAAAGAGTTGCAGTCAACTAATGGGGAACTAGCCAAAAAAGGCTGATTAGCCCCAGTAAATACATGCACTTGAGCCTATTGTAATGTAAAGGCGCGTTAGCCCAGTCCCGAAAAGGGCTTTCGTCACGAACTAGCAATTCCCCAAGAAAGAGAAAAGGGGGCTGATTCTTAGCCTGCTGCCTTCGCTAACAGAAGTGCCAGGGAAAGGGAATAGGATTTCGATTCGTGTAACCTCTTTTCCACTCTCAATGCTTGGCTTACGGCCAGGTTTAGAGCAGCAGACAAAGGGAAAGATTTCCAGTCAAGGACGCTACGCCCCAAGATCTGTTCATTCCTCTTCTTCTTCCTATCCGAATTGATTCTATTCCTCTTCATATCCTATTCTTTGGAAAGAAGGATTTCCACTGCCCGAAACCATAAACAATGGCTACGCACCTAAGAATTGACTTGTAAGCAGTTTCTCCCGCAAAAGCGGTTGTAGCTATTCATTTCGCTCCTCCCAGTTCTAAATGGGATGAGAAATTCACTAGCACGCTCCCATCTCTAAGTATTCTTTTATACTGAATTCAAGCGTATTTCTGGTTCAATTGCCTGCTCCGGTTCAACAATTTCCCCTGCTCCGGGCTAACCCCATGTAGTTGAACCGGTGGGAACCCCTATTACCGGAGAAAGGGGCGAAGCGACCCGCTTCAGATCTTGTTCATTTCGCATTTATTAATCGAGAAAATGGCGCTAAAGCTATTTATGCTGCTCCCGTTAAAGCTCTTGTAGTGGCTCCTGCCAAAGAAAGAGTTTCAGCCCCTGGCTTTGGTGTGAGATGGCTCTTTGAGACCTTTCCCCATTAGGGCTTAGAGTGAACCGATGCGAATGGTTTTCTCAGGCTTTTAGGGAAGCAATGCATAACTCCCTTTTCCAGAGAGGTGGGCCGGGCGAACTGCTTTACCCCTAATTAAGAAAAGGGGATTGGAGGTGGGGAAGAGCAGACATTGGTTGGTGTGGCGAAGGCCATTGAAATCGTGCCAGTTTGACTCTCTACTAGCTGTCAAAGAAAGCAATGATGCTGCGCACCTTTCATCTTCCTCCCGCTCGTGCCTCCCCGGTCCCGTATGGGAAGTCCCTTCGCTCGCCTAAGGGTTAGTTAGGAGTTCTGGCTTATAAGGCTAGAAGGGTTTAAGTCAGTGTGTCGTTTTGTAGGTCTCCCTCTATCGAAAAAAAAAACCGATCTTCCTTAGATCCTTATCCTTAGACTAGGGATGTCAGTTTCGGTAAGAAAGGGATAGATTCTCAAGCAGTGGATTCGTCGAAAAGACTCTCAGTTGATTCTCCAAGAGTAAGAAGGCATTCCCTCACAGCCTAGCATGAATTCCTTTCTTCCTTCCTCCTCCTACCAACTCTGCACTCTGTTCACGGTTAGCTGGGAATTGAAATATAAGTGAGTATTACACCTCGAATTGACAAGCGGATGAGTTTTCTAGTTGGCTATGCTATATTGATAAGAAGACCAGGAGGACACGAAAGAGAAGAGCGGATCCAATACCAAGACGACAAAGCCAGG